GTGGCATCTTTATAAAATATCCGCGATTTCTCTCAATTTCTAATCCAATATGCAAATTAATTGGTTCTGTCAATCTAGCTATATGTTGTGTATTGTCGACAATTTCTACATAAGGGGGTAAGATGATATCTCGAGCAGTTACATATCCAGGACCCCTAACACAAATAGACGCGTCACAAGCTCCATATAGATTACTTCTCAATACAATTTCTTTCAAATTCATTAGAATTTCGTGGGCCGATTCTTGAATACCTGTTAGAGTAGAATATTCGTGGAAGACATTCTCGGATTTTACACGTGTGATACATGTTCCTTCTATTTCTCCAAGCAAAGCTCTTCGCATCGCAATGCCTATTGTGTCGGCTTGTCCTTTCATAAGTGGAGACAGAATAAACCGACCATAATAAAGGCGTTTACTGTCTGTTCTTGATTCAACACACTTCCACTGTAGTGTCCGAGTAGATACTGTTACTTTCTCTCGAACCATAGTAATAATGTAATAATATTTTTTTGATTGAATTATTTATTTCTCTTGTTTCTATTGAAATTGATTCACTGTTTATTTCTACACACGTCTTTTTTTCGGAGGTCTACAGCCATTATGTGGCATAGGGGTTACATCCCGTACAAAAGTTAATAGGATACCACTTCTACGAATAGCTCGTAATGCGGCGTCTCTTCCGAGACCGGGGCCTTTTATCATGACTTCTGCTCGTTGCATACCTTGATCGACTACTGTACGAATAGCATTTGCTGCTGCAGTTTGAGCGGCAAAGGGTGTCCCTCTTCTTGTACCCTTGAATCCACAAGTACCGGCCGAGGACCAGGAAACCACCCGACCTCGTACATCTGTAACTGTGACAATGGTATTATTAAAACTTGCTTGAACATGAATAACTCCCTTTGGTATTTTACGTGCACTTTTACGTGCACCAATACGTACATTTCTACGTAAACCAGTTCTCGGTATAGCTTTTGCCATATTGTATCATCTCATAAATATGAGTCAGAAATATATGGATATATCCATTTCATGTCAAAACAGATTCTTTATTTGTACGCTGAGCCCTTTAGTGAATCTGATTATCCCTTTATCCTTGTCTTTGTTTATGTCTCGGGTTGGAACAAATTACTCTAATGCGCCCCCGTCTACGGATTAGACGACATTTTTCACAAATTTTACGAACAGAAGCTCTTATTTTCATATTTGTCATTCCTTATCTTAATTCTGAATCTACTTCTTGGTAGAAAATAAGTTTCTTGAAATTTTTAATCTCGACTCATATTGAATAAAAATAACCTAATCTTTCGAATCCTTGTTTCGGAGTCGATAAATTATACGTCCTCTGGTTGAATCATAACGACTTACTTCAATTTTGACTTTATCTCCGGGTAGTATCCGTATAAAACTACGCCGGATCTTTCCCGAAACATAACCTAGAATCAGATCCTCATTATCTAACCGAACCCGGAACATGCCATTGGGAAGCGATTCAGTAATTAAACCTTCATGAATCCATTTTTGTTCTTTCATTCCAGGTAAAGCCTCCTTGAGGTATCAACTAATGGAGGAGAAACGATATTAGACAACTCACCCCCTTTCTTTTTCTTTTTTTACAAATAGGAAGAGGTTTCGGATTTCATTTGAATATTAAATGGATTACCATATATAACATAAAATTTCTCCACCGATTCCTTCTAGTCTAGCCTTCCGATCTGTCATTATACCCCGAGAAGTGGAAAGAATTACAATCCCCATTCCACCTAAAATTCTAGGAATTCGTTGAGAGTTAGAATAGATTCGTAGACCGGGTCGGCTGATCCGTTTTAAATTTAACAAATTTCTATAGGGTCTTTTCCTATTCCTGCTATGTCGCAGGGTTAAAACCAAAAAATTTTGGTTTTTTTCTCGATGTTTTCTGACGTTTTCGATAAAACCTTCTCGGAAAAGTATTTTAACAATATTTTCGGTAATATTAGTAGATGCTATGCGAACAACTCTTTTTCTATCCATATCAGCATTTCGTATAGAGGTTATTATCTCAGCAATAGTGTCTCTACCCATGATGAACTAAAACTTTTGGCGTCCCAAAATTGGATATAATTAACATGTTTTTCTTTTTTTTTTTTTTTTTATTGGTTTATGAATATAAATTTTTCAAGGTATATGCGCGAAACACAAGCTACGAATTAATCTAGTTCTTAATCTATTTCCCTTTCCCTTCAAATACCCCAAAAATGCAGATCTCTTTTTTTTATAATACTTCGGGAGCTAATGAAACTATTTTAGTAAAATTTAATTGTCTCAATTCGCGGGGGATTGCCCCAAAAATTCGAGTTCCTTTTGGATTTCCTTCTTGATCAATCACAACTGCAGCATTGTCATCATATCGTATTATCATACCGCTGTCACGTTTAAGTTCTTTACAGGTACGAACAATTACAGCTCTGACTACTTCTGATTTTTCGAGGGGCATATTTGGTACTGCTTCTTTGATCACAGCAACAATAACGTCACCAATATGAGCATATCGGCGATTACTAGCTCCTATGATTCGAATACACATCAATTTTCGAGCCCCGCTGTTATCCGCTACATTTAAATGGGTCTGAGGTTGAATCATATAAATTTTTGAATCTATTCTTCCAATGCAAAGGATGAAGAAAATAAAAGAAATATTGTTTGTCTAAGTCTAAGAAATAGTGGATTTTGTTTCATCCCCAAGACTCATTTCTGTCCGTTCTACATTTTTATCCCGAAATAATAAATTGAGTTCGTATAGGCATTTTGGATGCTGCTATTAAAATAGCCCTTTTAGCTATATTTTCGGTTACTCCACCCATTTCATATAGTATTCGCCCCGGTTTAACAACAGCTACCCAATATTCAGGGGATCCTTTCCCCGAACCCATACGTGTTTCAGCGGGTCTTACTGTAACTGGTTTGTCTGGAAAGAGACGGACCCATATTTTTCCACCACGGCGTGCATTTCGTGTCATTGCCCGGCGACCTGCTTCGATTTGTCTCGATGTGATCCAAGCGGGTTCAAGTGCCTGAAGAGCATATTTACCGAAACAAATATGATTACCCCGATAAGATATTCCCTTCATTCTTCCTCTGTGTTGTTTACGGAATCTAGTTCTTTTGGGGTTATAGTTGATGGTTGTTTCGGACTTCCATCTCTACTACAGAGCTGGACGTGAGAGTTTCTTCTCATCCAGCTCCTCGCGAATAAAAAGATTCCAAATTGAATTTCAATTAATTTGAATAGCTATTAGAACATTTTTATAAAAAATGTTATTTTTATCTAATGTCCTAATAAATCTTTATTGTCTTTTGTCCTTTATCCGAGTTTACCAATTCAAAAAAATAAGGTTTTCGCGGGCGAATATTTACTCTTGCAATCTCTATTTGAGTCCTAGCACTTGTTCGTCACTTTTCCGAATAGATGAATTGGTTTCTGGTTAATTTCGCCATCCTAACTAGTGAATTTTTAAGATTCGTTTGTTTAATAAAATCTTTTGCATTCACAGGTTCCTTCGTTTCCACCACTTCGTACTACATGATTAGGTCAGAATTCTACAACGGAGCTCATAATTCAATTTATTCTTGAGTCAACCTTCTTAGTCTTTATTGACTCGAAGCTCTTGAGTTTTTTCTTTTCTTCTATAAGAAATTCATCAAATATTTCATTATGTATGAATCAATTAGTATTGATGCTTTATTACACTGTCTTTTATGAGATGACTCGTAGACCTTCCATATTGGAATTCTATATCATTGATATTCTTTTTCTCTCTTTCTCTCATCCTTCCGTTTATCCACACCTTTCTTCTGTAATTTTGCTTTAAATTTTAAAAAGTTAAAGTTTAATTATTTCAGTTGCTACAAAGATATGACTGATTTAACATATCTTGACTGGTTCTTTAGATCCAGATAATATGAAGTGATGAATCGGTTTTCATACTATACGGGCCGGTCTTTTGTAACCTTAACCCTAAAAAAAAACCAACGAGTCACACACTAAGCATAGCAATTATATCAAAGGATCAATTGAATTTTTATTCAACCCTATAGAATTAGTAGAATTAAGAATTAGTTCGGTTGGTAGGAAAAAGAATGAAGGAGTTTCCCCTTTTTCCTTCTATCAACGGATAGAAGGAAAAAACAACGAAAGTTTTCTTATTCCTCTTCCTTGTCTATAAAAATCCAAATTTTGATGCCCAAGACCCCATAGATAGTCCGAACTGTATAGGAACAATAATCTATTTTAGCTCGAATGGTTTGTAGGGGAACCCTGCCCTCTCTGATCCATTCGACACGGGCAATTTCTTTTCCGTCGATACGCCCTGCAATTTGTACTTGAATTCCTTTTGTATCCGCTTGTTCAGTTAATTCAATAGCCTTTTTCATTGCTTTTCGAAATGAAACTCTATTCTTTAATTGTCCGGCTATAAATTCTGCAAGAATATTAGGGTTTCCATAAGGTTTTGGAATTCTTGTGATAGCAATGTTAAGTTTTCGGTTCACATAATGAAATTTTTTTTGTAGATTTATCTGTAATTCTTCGACCCCCCGCGGTCTATTTTCTATTAATAACTTTGGGAATCCCATAAAGATTATGACCTGGATCAAATCGATTCTTTTTTGAATCTCTATATGTGAAATTCCCTCAGCGCCGGAGGATATTCTCATATTCTTTTGAATATAATTTTGAATAAAGTCTCTTATTTTTTGATCCTCTTGTAAGCCCTCAGAATAATTTTTTGGTTTTGCAAACCAAAGGGAATGGTGACTTTGGGTTATACCAAGTCGGAAACCCAGTGGATTTATTTTTTGTCCCATACTACCTCACTATTATATACATCACGATCTACTAAAGTTGTTTTTTTCCATCTAGGTTTTTTTAACGAATAGAAAGATATATCTTCATATTCATCTAAAGATATATCTTTCACTACAATAGTTATATGACAGGTAGCTTTTTTTATCGCATAAC